CATAAAAAAACACCAATACTTAAATCGGCTAGAACAAGGCGATATCCAAAAGGAATTACTAAAGAACTTAGTAGAATTGATGTGACTGCTATGGATGGTCCGATACTGAATAAACGAGTATCTCCTCTTGATGGAAGAAGATTCTCTTTGAAAAGTAATTTTGTACCATCTGCTAAAGCTTGAAGAATTCCCAAAGGCCCGGCGTATTCAGGGCCAATACGTTGTTGTATCCCCGCAGATATTTCTCTTTCTAACCAAACAATTACTAGTACACCGATTGTGATTCCTAATACAGGAGTAAAAATAGGGACAAGCATCCATATGATCTCATATACCTCTTTTAAGGATTCCAATCTAAAAAAAGAATTGATAGCTTGTACTTCTGTTGTATCTATTATCATTTTAACGATCAACTTCTCCCATAATGATATCTATGCTACCTAGTATTGTCATAATATCAGCCAATTTCATTCTTTTAACTAATTGAGGAAGGATTTGCAAATTGATAAAACCCGGTGGTCGGATTTTCCATCTCCAAGGAAAAACACCCTTATCTCCTATCAGAAAAATTCCTAATTCTCCTTTTGGGGCTTCGACTCTCACATAAAGTTCTTGTTTTGACAATTCAAAAGTAGGAGAAGGTTTTTTACTGATAAATCGATAGTCAAAATCATTCCATTCGGGATCCCATACTTTATCAAAGCGCCGGATTTCTAAATTCTCATAGGGCCCCCCCGGAATTCCTTCTAAAGCCTGTTGAATAATTTTTATTGATTCTGTCATTTCACCGATTCGTACTAAATAACGAGCTAATGAATCCCCTTCCTTTTGCCATTGAACTCCCCAATCAAATTCATCGTAAGACTCATAATGATCAACCTTTCGAAGATCCCATTGTATTCCGGAAGCTCGTAGCATTGGTCCCGATAAACCCCAATTAATTGCCTCCTCTCCGCCAATAATGCCTACTCCCTCAACTCGCTCTAAAAAAACAGGATTCCGTGTAATAAGTCTTTGATATTCAGTAACTCTTGTTAAAAAATAATCACAAAAATCCAAACATTTATCTACCCAGCCATAAGGTAAATCAGCAGCGACTCCTCCAATACGAAAATAATTATGCATCATTCGCATACCGGTAGCAGCTTCGAATAGGTCATATATCAACTCTCTTTCTCGAAAAATATAGAAGAAGGGGGTCTGTGCGCCAATATCTGCCATAAAAGGGCCAAGCCATAACAAATGCGAAGCTATACGACTTAACTCTAACATAATGACTCTGATATAGCTGGCCCTTTTAGGCACTTGAATATTGCCTAACTGCTCTGGTGCATTTACAGTTATTGCTTCAGTGAACATAGTAGCTAAATAATCCCAACGTGTTACATAAGGTAAATATTGTATAATTGTTCGGTTTTCCGCAATTTTTTCCATTCCTCTATGTAAATAACCCAATATCGGTTCACAGTCAATAACATCTTCACCATCTAGAGTAACAATGAGTCGAAGAACACCGTGCATTGATGGGTGCTGAGGGCCCATATTGACTATCATAAGGTCATTTCGTGTAGCTGGTGCAGTCATAGGTTTTTTCCCGATTCATTCTTCCATGAATTGCTGAAAGCGAAAAGAGGTTCATCAAAATTTAAGCGAAAATTCAAAACGACTCTTCAAATTAATGATTTTTTGTTTCTCGAATCTCCAACTGTCCGATTAATTCTTTATAACGTACTCTATTTTTTTTTGACAAATAGGCGAGCAGCCGTTGACGTTTTCCTAGAATTTTACGCAGACCTCTCTGAGATAAATAGTCTTTTTTGTGCAATTCCAAATGTGAAGTAAGTCTCCGTATCCTATTGGTGAAACTCACTACTTGAAATTCAACAGACCCCTTGTTGTCTTCGTTTTCCTCTTTCAAAATAATTGCACTGAATGGATTTTTTATCATAAAAAAAGCTCCTTCTACCCTTTAATTTACATATAAAATATATTATTTGATCAGTAATAATAATATTAGTCATTTTAATGTAGTAATTAGTATACCCAAGAATTTTAATTTTAGTTAGACAGGGATAAAAAAGTAGATGGTACGTTTTTACACTTACAACGTCAAATAATTTAGACCGAAAATTCGGAATATTCCATATATTCGTTTATTTTATAGATTTTATACAAACAAATTGATACGTCATTGACTTAGTTATAAATAAAAAAGATCTAATATTAGACTGGGACGTAAGACAGGGCATATGTGCATCTGTTTGCTTTTCTATATGGTACAGAATATATAGTAAAAATGTACCATCAAACAATTTTTAATTGTGGATATATTCTTAACAAACTAAAACGGCTTCCATTATTGGTATTAAACCAATATCTATTCATACAAGCTAAGTCTTCTAATCGATAATTAGGCCAAAGAAATAACTTTAATTTAATTAATTCATTTTTATCTCTATCAAGATGCTTTTTTTGATCCAAAAAAGGATTCCTGTTTTTTATGTTCTTTTTGTTACAAAATACTCGATTTTTATCCACACTATTTATATTCTTTGAGTTGAAAGAAATTAAAATTCTCAATTCTCTACGACGTCTAGATGATAAAATCTTTTCAGGAACGATAAAATCATAATGTTTTTTGTCTCTCTTTCGAATTATTATTTGATATCTTGGGATAGATTCATCCAATTTATTTTTATTGATATATCTTTGTTCTCGATATCTTTGAGGAGTTTGGTACTGACTTTTATGAACCAACGATATACCTACGGTTTGATATATAATAAAGTATCCGTCGTTTTTTACAGACAAACGAATGGGATCGATAAAAAATATCCCCTTTTTATTCAATTCCATAGGAGTCAATTTTTTTCGAATCACCATTATATCCAGATTTATTTCTTTCCTTTGAATAGACGATATAGTAGTATCTCTTGGATTTATCAGTCCAAGCAAGTAACAATATATCTTGATATTATTGATCATTCTTTCAGTTAAATTCGGAATTAAACCATCATCGATTATCCATTGAAAAAGCAAATAGTGTTTCCGTAAGAAAATTATTTCTGGTCTCATCTTATTTCGGATCTTATATTGTTTTTTCATTTTATCTTGGTTTTGTGAATATGATCCAAGGCCTCTTCGGCCCGCGGGTTCTTTTTCTTCTTGATTTCGATTCATTAATTCAGAATATCTTTTTTCATTCGATGGTCTAAAAAAATGGAATTTTTTCTTTTCATTGATGTTTTTCTTTTTATTTAAATTTAAAAGAAGTAATTTGCTTGGTATAATCCATGGTTTTAGTTTGTATACATTATAAAGTGGCACAAATTCTGGGAAGAACGGAAGTTTCATATTTGTTGATATTGGGTTTAGGATTTCTTCATTCATTTCCATCCAATCAAAAAAGAGTTTCTTGTCATTGATTGGATTTATTTCTAAATCTTGATGAATCATCAGATAAAAAATATCGTTTTTATCCATTTTCTCAATTTTTTGGTAATTCTTACTTCCAAGCTTAGTATTTATATTACTGCTATAATCCATTTTGGTCCAGGCCTTAATATCTATTTTTTGTCTTAGAAAAAAATTTAGAATTGTCCAATCAAAATATTTTCTATCTGGATTTTTTTGCATATACATAATATCGCCCTTTTCTAGATAATGATTGATGGGAATTTCCTCCAGGCTTTCAAATAAATTTTGTTTAGAATTGTTGTAATTAAAAGTAATTTTTTGGTTGTTATTTAATTCTGATGGTGATCCATAAATAATATATGAGGACTTCTTAATTTCAGAATTAATAGATTTATATGATAAAAGATTATATATATAGTATTTTGGAAAATTATCTTTTTGGTTTGGTAATGGATATACTTTAAAATCCTTTTGTTTTTTGTGATAAAGTAATTGATCTTTTTCATACGAATTCCATTTTGTTAAATCTTTATTTTGGGTAATACCACCTTCATTTATTGTAGTTCGCCATTTTTGTGGTATTAATTCAAACCATCTAATCTGAGATAAATTGTATTGATAATGACCTCTTAACCAGTTTTTCCATTGATTCGTTTCAGAACTTGAAGTATGTCTTAATTCGGAATGAAATATTCCTTGTGTTACAAAATAATTTTTTATTGCAGTCTTAAGAAAAACGGGAGTTCCGTGATACTCAAAAATAGATCTTAACTTATACAAATTAATAACTTGGGTTTGTGATAATTTGTAAAATACATATGCTTGTGATAAAGAGGATAAGTCAAAAAAAAGATGTGAATTCCTCTTACTATTCTTAATATTGTAAAGTTCACTTTTTAGAGTCGAAATAAAGTTAATTTCTTTTTTGTTTTTTTTTTTTTTTATTTCTTGGTTTGTTTTATTATTGTAAATGTATTTATCAAAACAAAAATTTATTGATTCAAGAACTAGTTGTGTAGGAATTCTGGCAATATGAATGATACATAGAAAGATATCCATGTATATTCTTTTAATGAAAATTTTTATAAACAAATCTAATTTATAGATTAATCGATTTCTTCTTTTTTTTATTTTTAATATTTTCCAAAAAATTTTTGGTGATTTTTCTTTTCCATTATAACTATAACTTGTTTTGTTAGGACTACTTCTTTTCTTGGCGTTGCTGTTTTTTTCTTTTGTAAGACTCTTTGTTTTCTTTCTGATTGTGCTTGTTCTATCAGCCAGATTTTTAATTTTTTTTTCTCTCAGTGAATAATTTGTATTATCTGTAGATTTTATTTTTCTAAACGAGTCGTGAATTATCTGATTCCTAATTATAGAATCTTTTTTTTGGTTAGTTTCGCCGGGTTCATACACCTTTCTCAATATAAATAATCGAGTTGGATGGACTTTTAAGAGTTCTTTTTTTATTTTTTTTATAAACAGAAATAAATTTATATTTTTTGTTCTTTCTTTTAAAACGCTTATAACTCGAAAATGATTATTTTTCGTTTTTCGAATTTTTTTTTTAAGTTCTTTAAAAA